GTTAATGTAGCTTATTAAACTTAAAGCAAGGCACTGAAAATGCCTAGAAGAGTCACAAGACTCCATAAACACAAAGGTTTGGTCCTGGCCTTCCTATTAATTATTAACAGAATTACACATGCAAGCCTCCTCGTCCCGGTGAAAATGCCCTCTAAATCCTAAACGATTAAAAGGAGCGGGCATCAGGCACACTGAATGAGTAGCCTACAACGCCTTGCTCAACCACACCCCCACGGGATACAGCAGTGATAAAAATTAAGCCATGAACGAAAGTTCGACTAAGCCATGTTAATATCAAGAGTTGGTAAATTTCGTGCCAGCCACCGCGGTCATACGATTAACCCGAATTAATAGGCTCACGGCGTAAAACGTGCTAAGGATTACAAAACACTAAAGTTAAAATTTAACCAGGCCGTAAAAAGCTACTGTTAATACAAAATATACCACGAAAGTGACTTTATTATTTCCAACAACACGATAGCTGGGACCCAAACTGGGATTAGATACCCCACTATGCCCAGCCCTAAACACAAATAATTTATACAACAAAATTATCTGCCAGAGAACTACTAGCAACAGCTTAAAACTCAAAGGACTTGGCGGTGCTTTACATCCCTCTAGAGGAGCCTGTTCTATAATCGATAAACCCCGATAAACCTCACCACTCCTAGCTAAATCAGTCTATATACCGCCATCTTCAGCAAACCCTTAAAAGGAAGAAAAGTAAGCACAATAATATTACATAAAAAAGTTAGGTCAAGGTGTAACCCATGGAGTGGGAAGAAATGGGCTACATTTTCTAATTAAGAATACACTCACGAAAGCTTTCATGAAAGCTGAAAACTAAAGGCGGATTTAGTAGTAAATTAAGAATAGAGAGCTTAATTGAATAGGGCCATGAAGCACGCACACACCGCCCGTCACCCTCCTCAAGCGATACATTTAACCATTACATAATGCAAACTAAACTTAAGCAAGAGGAGATAAGTCGTAACAAGGTAAGCATACTGGAAAGTGTGCTTGGATGAATCAAAGTGTAGCTTAACCAAAGCACCTGGCTTACACCCAGAAGATTTCATACGATATGACCACTTTGAACTAAAGCTAGCCCAACCACCCACCAACCCAACTACTACAACAACCCTCAATCAAAACATTTAACCACCCATTACAGTATAGGAGATAGAAATTCTACTTGGAGCTATAGAGAAAGTACCGCAAGGGAATGATGAAAGAAAGTTTAAAGTAATAAACAGCAAAGCCTACCCCTTGTACCTTTTGCATAATGAGCTAGCTAGAACAATTTAGCGAAGAGACCTTGAGCTAAATCCCCCGAAACCAGACGAGCTACCTATGAGCAATCCACAGGGATAAACTCATCTATGTCGCAAAATAGTGAGAAGACTTGCAGGTAGAGGTGAAAAGCCTAACGAGCCTGGTGATAGCTGGTTGCCCAGAATAGAATCTCAGTTCGACTTTAAATTTACCTAGAAACCCAAAAAAATTATAATGTAAATTTAAAATATAGTCTAAAAAGGTACAGCTTTTTAGAACGAGGAAACAACCTTGCTTAGAGAGTAAAATTAAATAAAACCATAGTAGGCCTAAAAGCAGCCACCAATTAAGAAAGCGTTCAAGCTCAACAATACAACCCCCTTAATCCCAAAAACCCCAACCAACTCCTAACGTACTACTGGGCTAATCTATTTAACAATAGAAGCAATAATGCTAGTATGAGTAACAAGAAGTATTTCTCCTTGCACAAGCTTATAACAGCCGACGAATACCCACTGATAGTTAACAATACGATAAAAATAATCACCAATAAAACACCTATCAAATCAATTGTTAGCCCAACACAGGTGTGCAGCAAGGAAAGATTAAAAGAAGTAAAAGGAACTCGGCAAACACAAACCCCGCCTGTTTACCAAAAACATCACCTCCAGCATACCCAGTATTGGAGGCACTGCCTGCCCAGTGACACTAGTTTAACGGCCGCGGTATCCTGACCGTGCAAAGGTAGCATAATCATTTGTTCTCTAAATAAGGACTTGTATGAACGGCCACACGAGGGTTTAACTGTCTCTTACTTCCAATCAGTGAAATTGACCTCCCCGTGAAGAGGCGGGGGTATACTAATAAGACGAGAAGACCCTATGGAGCTTCAATTAACTAACCCATAGTAAATACACTTAACCACCAACCAGGTTTAACAGAACCTTACTAATGAGTTAGCAATTTAGGTTGGGGTGACCTCGGAGAATAAAACAACCTCCGAGTGATACAAGCATAGACAAACCAGTCAAAGCATCCTATCATTCATTGATCCAATAACTTGATCAACGGAACAAGTTACCCTAGGGATAACAGCGCAATCCTATTTGAGAGTCCATATCAACAATAGGGTTTACGACCTCGATGTTGGATCAGGACATCCCGATGGTGCAGCAGCTATCAAGGGTTCGTTTGTTCAACGATTAAAGTCCTACGTGATCTGAGTTCAGACCGGAGCAATCCAGGTCGGTTTCTATCTATTACAACAACTTCTCCCAGTACGAAAGGACAAGAGAAGTAAGGCCCACTCTACTGGAATGCCTTAGGACTAATAGATGATATAATCTTAATCTAGCCAGTCCATCTAATTTTATAACCCTAGAAATAGGGTTTGTTAGGGTGGCAGAGCCCAGTAATTGCGTAAAACTTAAACTTTTATTCCCAGAGGTTCAAATCCTCTTCCTAACATTATGTTTATAATTAACATTATCTCACTAATCGTACCCATCCTACTCGCTGTAGCCTTCCTGACATTGGTAGAGCGAAAAGTCCTGGGTTACATACAACTTCGTAAAGGCCCAAACGTCGTAGGCCCCTATGGCCTTCTACAACCCATCGCAGATGCCGTAAAACTCTTTACTAAAGAACCCCTACGACCCCTAACATCATCAATTACTATATTCGTAATAGCCCCCATCCTAGCCCTAACATTGGCCCTGACCATATGAATTCCACTACCTTTACCTTACCCCCTCATCAACATAAACCTAGGAGTCCTATTTATACTAGCAATATCAAGCCTAGCAGTCTACTCCATCCTATGATCCGGCTGAGCCTCAAACTCAAAATACGCTCTAATCGGAGCCCTCCGAGCCGTAGCTCAAACAATTTCCTATGAAGTAACACTGGCCATCATTCTTCTATCAGTATTACTAATAAATGGCTCCTTCACCCTATCTACACTAATCACTACACAAGAGTATCTGTGACTAATCCTCCCTGCATGGCCCCTAGCCATGATATGATTTATCTCAACACTAGCAGAAACCAACCGTGCTCCATTCGACCTGACAGAGGGAGAATCAGAACTAGTCTCTGGATTTAACGTTGAATATGCAGCCGGACCATTTGCCCTATTCTTCCTAGCAGAATACGCTAACATTATTATAATAAATACCCTCACGACTATCCTATTCTTCGGCGCATTTCACACCCCTTACCTACCAGAATTATACTCCGTCAACCTCACTATAAAAACACTCCTACTAACCATTTCCTTCCTATGGATCCGAGCATCCTATCCACGATTCCGCTATGACCAACTAATACACCTACTATGAAAAAATTTCCTCCCTCTAACCCTAGCCTTATGTATATGACACATAGCCCTACCTATCATAACAGCAAGTATTCCACCCCAAACATAAGAAATATGTCTGACAAAAGAGTTACTTTGATAGAGTAAATTATAGAGGTTCAAGCCCTCTTGTTTCTAGAACTATAGGAATCGAACCTAATCCTAAGAACTCAAAAATCTTCGTGCTACCAAACTTACACCAAATTCTACAGTAAGGTCAGCTAAATAAGCTATCGGGCCCATACCCCGAAAATGTTGGTTTATCCCCTTCCCGTACTAATTAAACCCCCTATCCTTATTATCATCATATCGACCGTTATCTCAGGCACTATCATAGTATTAATCAGCTCCCACTGGTTGATAATCTGAATCGGGTTTGAAATGAATATACTGGCAATCATCCCAATTCTAATAAAAAAATTTAATCCACGAGCCATGGAGGCCTCAACAAAATACTTTCTTACTCAAGCCACCGCATCCATACTCCTCATACTAGGAATTGTCATCAATCTACTACTAACAGGACAATGAACAGTACTAAACATGCCCAGCCCAACCGCATCAAGCATGATAACAATAGCCCTGGCAATAAAATTAGGATTATCCCCCTTCCATTTCTGAGTACCCGAAGTAACCCAAGGAGTCCCAATATCGTCAGGAATAATTCTACTCACCTGACAAAAAATTGCTCCCTTATCCGTCTTATATCAAATCGCCCCATCCATAAACCTAAACCTACTAATAGCTATAGCCACTATATCTATCCTAGTAGGAGGCTGAGGAGGCCTTAATCAAACACAGCTACGAAAAATTCTAGCATACTCATCAATCTCCCATATAGGATGAATAATTGCCGTAACAACGTACAGCCCAACCCTAATAATACTAAACCTTACAATCTACATCACAATGACACTCGGAACCTTCATATTATTCATACTCAACTCATCCACAACCACCTTGTCGCTATCCCACATATGAAACAAACTCCCACTAATCGCCTCGCTAGTCTTAATAACCATATTATCACTAGGAGGCCTACCTCCTCTCTCAGGCTTCATCCCTAAATGGATAATCATCCATGAGCTCACTAAAAATGATATAGTCACCATAGCAATATTCATAGCAATAACAGCCCTACTAAATCTATATTTCTACATACGACTAACATACGCAACAGCACTGACCATATTCCCCTCAACAAACATTATAAAAATAAAATGACAATTTGAAAACACGAAAAACACAACCATACTCCCCCCACTAATCATAATCTCAACCATACTACTCCCGCTAACCCCAATAATACTAACACTATTCTAGAAGTTTAGGTTAAAGAGACCAAGGGCCTTCAAAGCCCTAAGTAAGTGTCATCCACTTAACTCCTGAACCCATCCTAAGGACTGCAAGAGCGCACCTCACATCTACTGAACGCAAATCAGTCACTTTAATTAAGCTAAGCCCTTTCTAGATTGGTGGGCTATCATCCCACGAAACTTTAGTTAACAGCTAAATACCCTAGGCAACTGGCTTCAATCTACTTCTCCCGCCGCGAAGAAAAAAAAGGCGGGAGAAGCCCCGGCAGGGTTGAAGCTGCTTCTTTGAATTTGCAATTCAACGTGAAATTTCACCACAGGACTTGGCAAAAAGGGGGCTTAAACCCCTATTCTTAGATTTACAGTCTAACGCCCTTATCAGCCATTTTACCTATGTTCATAAATCGATGATTATTCTCCACAAATCACAAAGACATTGGCACTCTCTACCTTTTATTTGGTGCATGAGCTGGAATAGTGGGCACTGCATTAAGCCTACTGATCCGCGCTGAATTAGGTCAACCCGGCGCTCTGCTGGGAGATGACCAGATTTATAATGTAATTGTAACCGCCCATGCATTTGTAATAATTTTCTTTATGGTAATACCCATTATGATTGGGGGCTTTGGAAACTGATTAGTACCCTTAATAATTGGTGCACCTGACATAGCATTCCCACGTATAAACAACATAAGCTTCTGACTCCTACCTCCTTCTTTCCTCCTACTTTTAGCCTCTTCCATAGTAGAAGCAGGTGCAGGGACAGGATGAACCGTATATCCTCCTCTAGCAGGAAATCTAGCACACGCAGGAGCATCCGTAGACCTGACAATTTTTTCTCTACACCTGGCAGGTGTCTCATCTATCTTGGGGGCCATCAACTTTATTACAACTATCATTAATATGAAACCCCCTGCAATATCGCAATATCAAACCCCACTCTTCGTGTGATCCGTCCTAATCACAGCCGTACTTCTGCTCCTATCCCTACCAGTGTTAGCAGCTGGCATTACCATGCTACTCACAGATCGAAATCTAAATACCACCTTCTTCGACCCCGCCGGAGGAGGGGACCCCATCCTATACCAGCACCTGTTTTGATTTTTTGGGCACCCCGAGGTGTATATCCTAATTCTACCAGGATTTGGAATCATCTCGCACGTCGTAACATATTACTCAGGAAAAAAAGAGCCATTCGGTTACATGGGCATGGTTTGAGCAATAATATCTATCGGCTTCTTGGGATTCATTGTATGAGCCCATCACATGTTTACCGTAGGAATAGATGTTGACACACGAGCATACTTCACCTCGGCTACTATGATTATCGCAATTCCAACGGGGGTAAAAGTATTTAGCTGGTTAGCCACCCTCCACGGGGGAAACATTAAATGGTCACCGGCCATACTATGGGCCTTAGGCTTTATCTTTCTTTTCACGGTAGGCGGTTTAACAGGCATTGTATTATCAAACTCGTCACTAGATATTGTTCTCCACGACACATACTATGTAGTAGCCCATTTCCACTACGTCCTCTCAATGGGAGCGGTTTTCGCAATCATAGGCGGTTTCGTCCACTGATTCCCCTTATTTACAGGTTATACGCTAAATGATATTTGAGCAAAAATTCACTTCACTATCATATTTGTGGGAGTAAACATGACATTCTTCCCCCAACACTTCCTAGGCCTATCAGGCATGCCCCGACGATACTCCGACTACCCAGACGCCTACACGACATGAAATACAGTATCTTCCATAGGTTCATTTATCTCATTAACGGCTGTCATACTAATAATTTTCATAATTTGAGAAGCATTCGCATCCAAACGAGAAGTACTAACTGTAGAACTCACCTCAACAAACATTGAATGATTACACGGATGTCCCCCTCCATATCACACATTTGAAGAACCAACCTACGTACTATCAAAATAAGAAAGGAAGGAATCGAACCCCCTAGGATTGGTTTCAAGCCAATATCATAACCATTATGTCTTTCTCGATAAGGAGATATTAGTAAAAATTACATGACTTTGTCAAAGTCAAATTATAGGTGAAAATCCTTTATGTCTCCATGGCGTACCCTTTCCAATTAGGTCTCCAGGATGCAACCTCCCCCATTATAGAGGAACTACTACACTTCCATGACCACACCTTAATAATCGTATTCTTGATTAGCTCTCTTGTTCTCTACATCATTTCACTTATATTAACTACCAAATTAACACACACCAGTACTATAGATGCCCAAGAAGTTGAAACGGTTTGAACCATTTTACCTGCTATCATTCTTATTTTAATTGCCCTCCCCTCACTACGGATCCTTTACATAATAGACGAGATCAACAATCCTTCACTGACTGTAAAAACCATAGGCCACCAATGATACTGAAGTTATGAATACACGGACTACGAAGACCTAAACTTCGATTCTTACATGATCCCTACCCAAGAACTAAAACCTGGAGAACTACGATTACTAGAAGTAGACAACCGAGTGGTTCTCCCAATAGAGATAACAATTCGCATATTAATCTCATCCGAAGACGTACTGCACTCGTGGGCCGTACCATCCCTAGGACTAAAAACCGACGCTATTCCAGGGCGTCTCAACCAAACTACCCTTATAGCCATGCGTCCAGGACTATACTACGGTCAGTGCTCCGAAATTTGTGGCTCTAACCACAGCTTCATACCCATCGTTCTCGAACTAGTGCCCCTGTCCCACTTCGAAAAATGATCTGCCTCAATACTGTAAATTCATTGGGAAGCTAAGCAGCATTAACCTTTTAAGTTAAAGACTGAGAGTGCAAACCTCTCCCCGATGATATGCCACAACTGGACACCTCAACATGATTTATCACTATCCTTTCAATAATTATTACCCTGTTCTTCATATTTCAACTAAAAGTACTAAAGTATAACTTTCCAGAAAATCCTGAACCAAAACTAATATCTGTATCAAAGTCCACTACACCCTGAGAAAAAAAATGAACGAAAATTTATTCTCCTCTTTCATTACCCCTACAGTAATAGGACTCCCTATTGTCATTGTCATCACTATATTCCCAAGTATCATATTTCCCTCACCAAACCGATTAATCAACAACCGGCTCGTCTCCATCCAACAATGGCTGGTGCAATTAACATCAAAACAAATACTATCTATCCACAATCAAAAGGGACAAACCTGGGCACTAATATTAATATCCCTAATCCTGTTTATTGGCTCTACTAACCTACTAGGCCTCCTACCACACTCATTCACTCCCACCACACAACTATCCTTGAACCTAGGCATGGCTGTCCCCCTATGAGCGGGCACAGTAATTACAGGCTTCCGACATAAAACAAAAGCCTCTTTAGCCCATTTCCTGCCACAGGGAACACCACTCCCTCTAATTCCCATACTCGTAATCATTGAGACCATTAGTCTATTCATCCAACCCATGGCCCTAGCCGTACGACTAACAGCTAATATCACTGCAGGCCACTTATTAATTCACCTAATTGGAGGGACCACCCTGGCCTTAATGAGTATCAACACTATCACAGCTATGGTAACCTTTATTATCCTTATCCTTCTAACCATCCTAGAATTTGCAGTAGCCCTTATCCAAGCCTACGTATTTACTTTACTAGTAAGCCTGTACCTACATGATAACACTTAATGACCCACCAAACTCACTCATACCACATAGTTAACCCGAGCCCATGGCCACTAACCGGAGCCCTCTCTGCTCTCCTTATGACATCAGGATTAGTAATATGATTCCACTTTAACTCAACGACACTCCTAACTCTAGGCATAACAACCAACCTATTAACTATATTCCAATGGTGACGAGACGTAGTCCGAGAAGGAACATTCCAAGGCCACCACACCCCTACCGTCCAAAAAGGCCTACGATACGGTATAATCCTTTTCATTGTATCAGAAGTCTTTTTCTTCGCAGGTTTCTTCTGAGCTTTCTACCACTCAAGCCTAGCACCAACACCCGAGCTGGGGAGTTGTTGACCACCTACAGGCATCACACCCTTAAACCCACTGGAAGTCCCACTACTTAACACCTCAGTTCTTCTAGCCTCCGGAGTTTCCATTACCTGAGCTCATCACAGTCTAATAGAAGGCAATCGCAAACATATACTTCAAGCATTATTCATTACAATTTCCCTAGGCTTATACTTTACCCTCCTGCAAGCCTCAGAATACTATGAAACACCCTTCACAATCTCCGACGGGATCTACGGCTCTACATTCTTCATAGCCACAGGATTCCATGGACTGCACGTTATTATCGGCTCTACCTTCCTTATTGTATGCTTCTTACGACAACTAAACTTCCACTTCACATCTAACCACCACTTCGGATTCGAGGCAGCCGCTTGGTACTGACACTTCGTAGACGTCGTATGACTATTCCTGTACGTCTCCATCTATTGATGAGGATCTTATTTCTCTAGTATTAACAAGTACAGTTGACTTCCAATTAACCAGTTCTGGCAACAACCCAGAGAGAAATAATAAACATAATTCTAACCCTACTTATTAATGTATCCCTAGCATCACTACTTGTCCTGATTGCATTCTGACTACCTCAGCTAAACATTTATGCGGAAAAGGCAAGCCCTTACGAATGTGGCTTCGACCCCCTGGGATCAGCACGCCTACCTTTCTCCATAAAATTCTTCCTGGTAGCTATCACATTCTTACTGTTCGACCTAGAAATTGCACTACTTCTACCATTGCCATGAGCTTCCCAATCAATTAATCTAAAAACAACACTCATCATGGCACTAGCGCTAATCTCCTTACTAGCCCTAAGCCTGGCCTACGAATGAACCGAAGAAGGTCTCGAATGAAATGAATAGTGATAATTAGTTTAACCAAAACAAATGATTTCGACTCATTAGATTGTAACTCAAATTGCAATTATCAAATGTCCATAGTGTACATTAATATCTTCTTAGCCTTTATTCTATCCTTCATAGGGCTACTTATCTATCGATCCCACCTAATATCCTCCCTACTCTGTCTTGAGGGCATGATGCTATCCCTCTTCACCATAATAACAGTAACCGTCCTGACTAACCACCTCACACTGGCCAGTATGGCCCCCATTATCCTTCTTGTGTTCGCTGCTTGTGAGGCAGCACTAGGATTATCCCTACTGGTTATAATCTCCAACACATATGGAACAGACCACGTACAAAACTTAAACCTACTACAATGCTAAAAATCATCATCCCAACCATAATGCTAATTCCCCTAACGTGGTTATCAAAACCTAACATAATTTGAATTAACACAACGGCGTACAGCATACTAATTAGCCTTATCGGCCTGACATACCTTAATCAATTTACGGACAATAGCCTAAACTTCTCCCTACTATTCTTTGCCGACTCCCTATCAGCACCCTTGCTAACACTCACAACATGACTCCTTCCCCTAATACTCATAGCAAGCCAGCACCATTTATCAAAAGAAACCCTTACCCGAAAAAAACTTTACATTACAATACTAGTCATACTTCAACTACTACTAATCATGACATTCACCACCACAGAATTAATCATATTTTATATTCTATTTGAAGCCACACTAATACCAACGCTAATTATTATTACTCGATGAGGCAATCAAACAGAGCGCTTAAACGCTGGCCTGTACTTCCTATTCTACACCCTAGTGGGATCCCTGCCCCTCCTAATTGCACTATTATGACTCCAAAATAACTTAGGCACCCTAAACCTGCTAGTAATCCAATATTGAGCACAACCCCTGTTAAACTCCTGATCAAACACCTTACTATGGTTAGCATGCATAATAGCATTTATGGTAAAAATACCCCTGTACGGTCTCCACTTATGACTCCCCAAAGCCCATGTAGAAGCCCCCATCGCTGGATCCATAGTCCTTGCAGCCGTGCTCCTAAAACTAGGCGGGTACGGGATAATACGAATCACTATCCTATTAAACCCACTAACAGACTTCATAGCATACCCTTTCATGATATTATCCCTCTGAGGAATAATCATAACCAGCTCTATCTGTTTACGCCAGACGGACCTAAAGTCTCTAATCGCTTACTCCTCTGTAAGCCACATAGCTCTAGTAATTGTAGCAGTACTCATCCAATCACCATGAAGTTACATAGGAGCAACAGCCCTGATAATCGCCCACGGCCTAACATCATCCATACTGTTCTGCCTAGCCAACTCTAACTACGAACGCATTCACAGCCGTACTATAATCCTTGCACGAGGACTACAAACACTCCTGCCACTAATGGCCGCATGATGACTACTCGCCAGCTTGACCAACCTAGCACTACCACCCACAATTAACCTAGTAGGAGAACTGTTCGTAGTTATAGCCTCATTTTCGTGATCCAACATTACCATTATCCTAATAGGAATTAACATCACCATCACCGCCCTATACTCCCTGTATATGTTAATCACCACTCAACGTGGAAAATACACACACCACATCAAAAACATTAAGCCATCCTTCACACGAGAAAACTCCCTAATGGCCCTCCACCTGTTACCCCTATTACTACTTTCACTTAACCCTAAAATCATCCTTGGCCCCATCTACTGTAAATATAGTTTAACAAAAACATTAGATTGTGAATCTAACAATAAAAGCTTAAACCTTTTTATTTACCGAGAAAGTATAATGCAGGAACTGCTAACTCATGCCTCCATGTATAAAAACATGGCTTTTTCAACTTTTAAAGGATAGTAGTAATCCATTGGTCTTAGGAACCAAAAAATTGGTGCAACTCCAAATAAAAGTAATTAACTTATTTATTTCTTCAATACTAATCACACTATTTATATTGACTCTCCCCATCATAATAACCAACACCTCTATATACATTAGCAAACTCTACCCACAATACGTAAAAACCACCATTTCATACGCTTTCATAATTAGCCTAATCCCCGCAATAATATTCCTACACCTAGGACAAGACACAATAATCTCGAACTGACACTGAATCACCATCCAAACCATAAAACTGTCTCTCAGCTTCAAATTTGACTACTTTTCAATAATCTTTGTACCAGTAGCACTATTTGTCACATGATCAATCATAGAGTTCTCAATCTGATATATACACTCAGACCCCTATATCAATCGATTTTTTAAATACCTACTCCTATTCCTCATCACCATAATAATTCTGGTCACTGCCAACAACATATTCCAACTATTCATTGGCTGAGAAGGGGTAGGTATCATATCGTTTCTACTCATTGGCTGATGATACGGACGAACAGACGCAAACACGGCTGCACTACAAGCCATCCTATATAACCGTATTGGAGACGTAGGATTCATTATGGCAATAGCCTGATTTCTGACTAACCTGAACACATGAGACCTTCAACAAATCTTCATAATCAACCACGAAAACCTAAATATTCCCCTCATTGGTTTACTACTGGCGGCCACCGGAAAATCCGCACAATTCGGACTACACCCATGACTGCCCTCAGCCATAGAAGGCCCCACCCCCGTATCAGCCCTACTACACTCAAGCACAATAGTTGTAGCAGGGGTATTCCTCCTAATCCGATTTCATCCCCTGATAGAGCAAAACAAAACCTTACAGAGCATCACACTATGCCTAGGAGCAATCACAACCCTATTTACAGCAATCTGTGCCTTAACACAGAACGACATCAAAAAAATCGTCGCTTTCTCCACCTCCAGCCAACTCGGCCTAATGATCGTAACCATCGGCATCAACCAACCTCACCTGGCATTCCTCCACATTTGCACACATGCTTTCTTCAAAGCCATATTATTCATGTGCTCTGGATCAATCATCCACAGCCTAAACGATGAACAGGACATCCGAAAAATAGGAGGACTATTCAAAGCTCTACCATTCACCACCACCTCCCTAATCGTTGGAAGCCTGGCACTTACAGGAATACCCTTCCTAACAGGATTCTATTCCAAAGACCTAATCATCGAGACCGCCAACACGTCGTATACCAACGCCTGAGCCCTACTAATAACTCTCGTTGCCACATCCATAACAGCCGCCTACAGCACTCGAATCATATTCTTCGCACTCCTAGGACAACCCCGCTTCAACCCCATTATCATAATCAACGAGAATGATCCACACCTAATCAATTCCATCAAACGCCTTCTATTTGGGAGCATCTTCGCAGGATTCTTAATCTCCTACAACATTACACCCACCACCACCCCACAGATAACTATGCCTCATTATCTCAAAACAATGGCCCTCATCGTAACTATCTTAGGTTTCATTCTGGCATTGGAACTCAACCTTATAATACAAAGCCTAAAATTCAAACATCCTTCGGACTTATTTAAATTCTCAAACATATTAGGCTACTTTCCCACTATCATTCACCGCTTAATACCCAAAATAAACCTACTCATAAGCCAGAAATCAGCATCAACACTACTAGACATAACTTGAACAGAAAAAATCCTACCAAAATCTATCTCCCACTTTCAAATAAAATCCTCAATCGCCGTTTCAAACCAGAAAGGTTTAATCAAACTATACTTTATATCCTTCATACTCACCCTGGCCCTCAGCCTACTTACACTTAGTTTCCACGAGTAACCTCCATAATCACCAACACCCCAATAAGAAGTGACCAACCAGTGACAATAACAAGCCAAGTCCCATAGCTATATAAAGCCGCAATCCCCATGGCTTCCTCACTGAAAAACCCTGAATCACCCGTGTCATAAATAACTCAATCACCCGCCCCATTAAATTTTAACACAACTTCAACCTCAACATCATCACCTTTCAAAATATAACAAGCAGTCAATAGCTCAGACAATAAACCTACAATGAAAGCGCCTAAAACAGCCTTATTAGAAACCCAAACCTCAGGATATTGCTCAGTGGCTATAGCAGTCGTATAACCAAAAACAACCAACATACCCCCCAAATAAATCAAGAATACCATTAACCCCAGAAAAGATCCCCCAAAACTTAGCACAATCCCACAACCAACAGCACCACTAATAATTAAAACAAGCCCACCGTAGATAGGAGAAGGTTTTGAAGAAAACCCTACAAAACTAACTACAAAAACAACGCTTAGAATAAATACAATGTATGTCATCATTATTCCTACATGGAATCTAACCATGACCAGTGACATGAAAAATCACCGTTGTATTTCAACTATAAGAACATTAATGACCAACATTCGTAAAACTCACCCACTAGCTAAAATCATCAACAACTCATTCATCGACTTACCCGCTCCACCAAACATCTCCGCATGATGAAACTTCGGCTCCCTCCTCGGGATTTGCCTGATTCTACAGATTCTTACAGGCTTATTTTTAGCCATACACTACACATCGGATACGACCACAGCCTTCTCATCAGTCACCCACATTTGCCGAGATGTCAACTACGGTTGAATTATCCGATATATACATGCTAACGGAGCTTCCATATTCTTCATCTGCCTGTTCCTGCACGTCGGACGGGGCCTATACTATGGATCTTATATATTCTCCGAAACATGAAACATCGGCATCATCTTATTATTCGCTGTTATGGCAACAGCATTCATAGGTTACGTTCTGCCATGAGGACAAATATCCTTTTGAGGTGCAACCGTAATTACCAATCTACTATCAGCCATCCCCTATATCGGAACCAGCCTCGTAGAATGAATCTGAGGGGGGTTCTCGGTAGACAAAGCCACCCTAACACGATTCTTCGCCTTCCACTTTATCCTGCCATTTATCATCTCGGCCTTAGCAGCAGTACACCTTCTATTCCTCCACGAAACGGGATCCAACAACCCCTCCGGGATCCCCTCCGACTCCGACAAAATCCCATTCCACCCATACTACACTATCAAAGACATCTTAGGTGCCCTACTCCTAATCCTAGCCCTCATGACACTAGTACTATTCTCACCCGACCTGCTAGGAGACCCAGACAATTACACCCCCGCCAACCCACTTAACACGCCACCTCATATTAAACCCGAGTGATATTTCCTGTTCGCATACGCAATCCTACGATCTATCCCCAATAAACTAGGAGGAGTACTAGCCCTAGTCCTTTCCATCCTAGTTCTAGCCATTATTCCACTACTTCACACTTCGAAACAACGAAGCATGATATTCCGCCCACTTAGCCAATGCCTGTTCTGACTATTAGTAGCCGACCTCCTCACCTTGACCTGAATTGGAGGACAGCCCGTAGAGCACCCATTTATCACCATCGGCCAACTAGCCTCAATCCTCTACTTCGCAATCCTTCTAATCTTCATACCAGCCATCAGCATTATTGAAAACAACCTATTAAAATGAAGAGTCTTTGTAGTATATCAATTACCTTGGTCTTGTAAACCAAAAATGGAGAGTCCTATCTCCCTAAGACTCAAGGAAGAAGCAATAGCCCCGCCATCAGCACCCAAAGCTGACATTCTAACTAAACTATTCCCTGATCTCCTCTCCCCACATTTTAATTCATATATTTAATAACATCTAATGTAGCTCCCCAGTATGTACTTTTTTCCCACCCCTATGTACATCGTGCATTAATGGTTTGCCCCATGCATATAAGCATGTACATACTATGCTTGATTTTACATCCATGCATCTCACCTAGATCACGAGCTTAATCACCAAGCCTCGAGAAACCATCAACCCTTGCTAGACGTGTACCTCTTCTCGCTCCGGGCCCATAGCATGTGGGGGTTTCTAGCCTGAAACTATACCTGGCATCTGGTTCTTACTTCAGGGCCATGAAAGTCCTCAATCCAATCCTACTAACCTCTCAAATGGGACATCTCGATGGACTAATGACTAATCAGCCCATGATCACACATAACTGTGGTGTCATGCATTTGGTATTTTTTAATTTTTAGGGGGGGGGGACTGGTATCACTCAGCTATGGCCGTAAAGGCCTCGTAGCAGTCAGATAACTTGTAGCTGGGCTTATCCTTCATCATTTATCCCCATCGCACAACCATAAGGTGCAATTCAGTCAATGGTTACAGGACATACACACACATACACACACGTACACACACGTACACACACGTACGTACACACACGTACACACACGTACGTACACGTACACGTACACACACGTACACACACGTACGTACACGTACACGTACACACACGTACGTACACGTACACGTACACACACGTACGTACACGTACACGTACACGTACACGTACACGTACACGTACACGTACACGTACACGTACACGTACACGTACACGTACACACGTACACACATCCAACAGATAAAGACTAATTTAAATCAAACCCCCCTTACCCCCCGTAACCTCAAAAGTATACAAGTACTCATAATTGTTCTGCCAAACCCCGAAAACAGAACTAAGCACACGCAACATTATATCAGAAGTTACTCGCCTGGCGCTATACACATTAATCTTTATTGTTAATCCATTAATTTTTTCTATTCAAGGAAGCTATCTATAGATGTGGCTACCCCCCCCCTCACACCCCCCTATCAGCCTTCCACCGCCATTACAACCGAACGCCCCACTTCCACTT